ATCAACATATGTATCAAAAGAAGATATCTAATTTAGCTCTTTCATGCTTACTATAACGAGTTATTTCGGTTTTCTATTGGCTGCTTCAACTATAACCCCAGCTCTATTGATTGGTTTGAACAAGATACGACTTATTTGAAATGAATTGAATGAACAAATTCATAAAAATCTCTCCTTCAGGTATTCTACGGTCCTTTCCCGTGTCAATTGTTAATTCTTGGTCATATTGGTAACTCTTGGTCATTGAGATTCATGGATTTTTCAGATTAATATTTAGGGATAGATCTTACCTTTCTTTTTATCTCCTCAAACAAATCGAAATGATTGAAGTTCTTCTATTTGGAATTGTCTTAGGTCTAATTCCTATTACTTTAGCAGGATTATTTGTAACTGCATATTTACAATACAGACGCGGTGATCAGTTGGACCTTTGATTGAATAACATTTTTTTTTTTTGATTGACCTCCTCCTTGCAGGAGGTCAAATTCAAGTTGCAATTCAACTGTGTTTTGTTAAGTTTTTTTATTGTGATTCGAAATAACATAAACGGAATCACGCTCTGTAGGATTTGAACCTACGACATCGGGTTTTGGAGACCCGCGTTCTACCGAACTGAACTAAGAGCGCTTTTTTATGACAGGAGATACGATTGTAAAGAAAAGGATTTTCTCATTTTTGTACCCCCAATGCGTCTTGTATACATTGGTATGCAAAAATGAAAGATTATGTCCAATTTTATTTAATTGATCTCACTCAGATCCCAGTCAATTAATCCCTCGTTACCGCCCATAGGAGAAGTAATAGGTAGGGATGACAGGATTTGAACCCGTGACATTTTGTACCCAAAACAAACGCGCTACCAAGCTGCGCTACATCCCTTTTAAAAAATTTTTGTACAGTGTCATTGTACAAAATCCATGTCTTGTTTTCCACATCGTTATTTTTTCCTCGATCCATATACAATTTTCTTGTCATTTCTTCTTTTTGGTTTCATATAATAAAAGAATTATATACATCTGAAACCTAACGTATAAAAAAGATGACTATTTTGCTTAGGAAGAAGAGGGTCTCTTTTTCTTTTTTAGGGACAGGGGTAGGAAAATCTTATCTACTGTTCATTGTACATATCCATTTTTGTTAGGAATTCCGTACAAAAAAATACAAATGATCTTGAACTACAGCATCTGACCATATATGTATTACAATTAAAGAAGGAGGATTTTCAATGCGAGATATAAAAACATATCTTTCCACAGCGCCTGTGCTAACTACTCTATGGTTTGGGTCTTTAGCGGGTCTATTGATAGAAATTAATCGTTTATTCCCAGATGCTTTGTCATTCCCTTTTTTCTAGTTATTAATATTATTAATATAATAAATATAATATGTAATAAATATAATATGCGAAAAAATGAAGAAAATTTGAGATACAATTCTACGTGACGTGACTAAAACTTAGTCCCCCTTTTTTTCAGTTCTTTAGGATAGGAAGGAAAGAGAAAGAAAAAGTATATTGAACCTCAGCAAAAATAAAAATCTGGTGGATCTAAGATCCCATTTTGGAGAACAGAAATAGAAAGGGGGTCCAGTCTAAGGTAAAAAAAAGCTCCACGAAATCATAGCATAAAAAAAAAGATACTTAAATGAAATAGAAATACTGGGATTAGGATAGGAATAATTGATAGTTAGAAAAAAATTGTATTACTTACATTATTACTATATATTTATATTATATATATAATATATAATAATATTTTATTAATATTAATTAGAATTACAACAAAATATTTCGAAATGGAATTTCGAATTAGTAACTTCTATTGATATATTTATATTGATATTATATTGATTTTTTTTCTTTTTTGTTCTTTTCGTCTTCTTAGGTTCGGGTCGAAAACAGAAGAGTTAAGTTGATCAAACAAAAATGCAAAGGGGGTTCATGGCTAAGGGTAAAGATATCCGAGTTAGAGTTATTTTGGAATGTACCAGTTGTGTCCAAAATGGTGTCAATAAGGAATCGCCAGGCATTTCTAGATATATTACTCAAAAGAATCGGCACAATACACCCAGTCGATTAGACTTGAGAAAATTTTGTCGATATTGTCACAAACATACGATTCATGGGGAAATAAAGAAATAAATCAAACGTGTGTTTGATCTTTCAAAGGGGCAGGAAAAGGAAGAACTTAACATAAACATATATATATATATGTATATATATAATATACAAATAAAAATATAGAATATACAAAAAACCTATTTCGGTCGGATCTGAAATGAATAAAGAAATAGAATTTGAGAGATAAGGAATAAACCATGGATAAATCCAAGCAACCTTTTCGTAAATCCAAGCGATCTTTTCGTAAGCGTTTTCCCCCAATTGAATCGGGGGATCGAATTGATTATAGAAACATGAGTTTAATTAGTCGATTTATTAGTGAACAAGGAAAAATATTATCTAGACGGGTGAATAGATTGACCTTGAAACAACAACGATTAATTACTATTGCTATAAAACAAGCTCGTATTTTATCTTTGTTACCTTTTCTTAATAATGAAAAACAGTTTGAGAGAGCCGAGTCAATCCCTAGAACTACCGGTCCTAGAACCAGAAATAAATAGATATACTCTTCCATTGATTCAAAACTTCAATCGGAATTCAAGCTCAGATTGATGTTTTGTTCGAAAAGCCTCAAATCCAGATTTGATTGTTGTGTTATAAGAAACAACAAATAGGGAAAGAATAAATCTTTTTTTTTTTGAAAGATGTTCGTTCATTTCTACTACTTATCTTATCTTCATTTTTTTTTATTTTATCTTCCCGGAGTCCATTCTCCGGGGAATGCAATTAGGTTTCAATCATTTCTATATATGACTTTAGAATGTCTTTTATTTCATAATTTTATGGGAAATCATGTAAAGACAATTCTTATTTGATATAGCTATTTGCGCAAGTATTTTACGATTAAGAAGTAATTGCTTCTTGTACAGATTGTGTATTAATCTACTATAACTATAGAATACCCCTTTCTCACGAGCCGCTGCATTTATCCGAGCGATCCACAAACGACGAAAGTCCCTCTTTTGCCTGCCCCTATCTCGATGAGAGGAAACCAAAGCTCTCATTTTCTGTTGAGTAATGGTTCGAGTAAGTCTTGAATGCGCCCCTATAAAGGTTGATGCAAATAAACGAATTTTTGTTCGACGTCTCCGAGCTATATATCCTCGTCTAACTCTGGTCATTGAATCAAATTACACTTTAATGAATGAATAACTAATTGATTTCTCTTCTTTCAGTCATCCTTTTATCCCCCGGTTGATTAATAACAAAACGGATTATTCCAATATATAAAATAAAAATTCCAATGGCTTTTGCTACTATGACCTTCCCAACCACGATTTTTAATCCTTCCAGGTAAAATACCTAGAAATAAGAAATTCTAACGATATTAAATAAATAAAAGCAAAAAATAGTGGGTTCCATCGTTTCTATGGTTATTTCATAAACGGTGAGGTCCTCTCTATACACCGGAGCCTCTTCTTTCATTTAATCAAATGTTATTGTAAACTTGTATAGTTCACTCTCTTTGGCTCTACCAATTAATTATACAGTAATAGATCTTTTCACAAAAAAGGCTATCCATACAGTGACGGCATTTCATTATGAAAGTTGGCTAGGTAGCTGACCTTGTTAGTCCGTTCTTTCAAGAAAGGGAACATAACCTTTTTGCTTCTTGTAGTACTATTTCCTCCGCTTAATGGATAACTATTTGCTACCAATGGGGAATTGCTTTTCATCTCAAATTGAGGTGATTGGATTTGCACCAATGGAAACCATAAATTTCATACACAAAAATATAGGTATATGATAGACCCTCATTTTTAGATAGTAAAAATGGCTTTTTCCACTCTATCTATTCTATTGGTGATTGGTACTGAAAAAAAGGTTTCGTTTGTTCGAACTCATGATCTAAACGAGTCGCACATACACCCTAGTACATGTTCCCCGACGCTGAGGACATCCTCGAAGTGCGGGGGATTTCGTGATTTTTCTTATTGGCTGTCTTGTGTTTCTAATAAGTTGTTTAATTGTCGGCATATCATACATATATATAATAAAATAGGTTGGTTTAGATCGATCTTAACCTGATGATTGATGATTATGAATTATTTCCGTTCAATATCAAATCACGAAAAATTCGAATTCTGATTTGAAACGGAATCATGTATTTACACGAAATCTCCAGTATTTTCATTTTCGACCGCTACAAGATCAACAATACCATGAGCTTGGGCTTCTGTTGCTGACATAAAAACATCCCTTTCCATGTCTTCGGATATAACCCATAAAGGGTTGCCCGTTCTTTGTACATAAACCTTTGTGAGGGTTTCGCGAAGTTTCAGTAGTTCTTCCGCTTCCAGGATAAATTCCCCTGCTTGCGCCTCATAAAAAGAACTAGCAGGTTGGTGAATCATGACCCTGATAATATTGATATAACATCGTGCATGAACGGTTCTTCTATCTTGCAGGATTGGGCTAAAGTAAGGGATAAAAAAACAAGAAGAAAAAAAAACAAATAGAATAGAACAGCCGTACAGGCATCTTTTGTGCATTGCATACGGCTCTGCAATGGCATTTCTTCCGCCCTTCTCTTCAATTTCTATTCTATCGAAGAAAAAAATGGAATCCATCCGATCCAGATCGTTGAATGATCCATTTACCACCCTTCCTTTCGTATTGTAGGAGTCAAAAAATACTATGATGGTTCTGTTGCTTTCTATATTTATCTCGTCTGTGATTTAGCAATCCCAAAGTTTCTTTTTTTTTTTATTTTCGTACTCTTTCTTTCGTAACGTAAATATCATAAAGAGACTTCTGGTGTGGAAGAAAAAAGGTTTGTGACGCTGAAATGTACTCCTGACACATAAGATCAAATCGGAATAACCTTTGTTTCATACTACTATCTCGATACAAAATATCATGTTAGGAAAAACAATACTAGTTTGTTCATATCGAACTCGAAGTGCCATGCTATTATTACCTATTTTTCGTATTATTCACATTCGATATGGCGAAGGCATAGTCTTTTTCTTTTTTTTTCAAATAAAAACTCATTGGCGCCAAGCGTGAGGGAATGCTAGACGTTTGGTAATTTCTCCTCCGACCAGAATGAAAGATCCCATTGAAGCGGCTAATCCCATGCAAATTGTATGCACATCGGGCGAAACAAATTGCATAGTATCATAAATGGCTATTCCTGGTATTACCCATCCGCCGGGGGAGTTTATAAACAAATAAAGATCCCTAGTATCATCTTCTATACTGAGATATACCATGAGACCAACAAGTTGATTTGAGATCTCACTATCAACTTCTTGGCCTAAAAAAAGTAATCTTTCTCGATAAAGTCGGTTGATTAGGACAAAATTGTATCCCTTTTGAACCGTACGCGCATCTTTGGATGCATACGGTTCAAAAAAATTGTGAAAAAAGAATCAATGTGTCGATTCCAATCCTATCTCTTTTTTTTGTAACAGATTTCCATTTTTTTAATGAAAAAATGAAAATAAAGGGGTTTTTTCTTCTATTTTTCAAAAAAAAAACATAAGTTTTGGCTCCCTTCCCTAAAAAAAAAGAATTTACTGAACTTCATTTTTTTGTATTAACCTTTCATTGATGTATTGTTTCGTCGAGATTCAAATCACGATGTCATTTTCTTGTTCCTGAATGGGTCCTTTCAATTCTTTTAGGTTCATGTTCTACTCCGGGGAAAGATCTATCCGAATTATATTTGCACATATAGGACAAATAATCTCAGTACCATTTCTTTTTGCTACGACTTTTTGGAATTCGTTTTATGCCTCTCCCAAACTATTCGATGTATTCATCATATTGATTGGCATGCCAGTTTGAGATCACTCCTATAATTGAATTAAATATTACGAATCGTCTATGCTACAAGCGGTAATTGTACATATATTACTATTACCAATTTGTTTGGTATTTTCTGAACGGAGCCTGGATATTTTATTAGTCCAAGTCAACCATAAATTCTTCTAATTGATAATATTGATCCTCAATAGAAATTGATCCAATTTCACTTCACGCTCCGAATGATTGAAGAACCAAACAATATTTCTTGGGCGAAACAGAGGATATCTCGATCGGGGGAGAAAACGGGTAAATCCCATATGACCCAATATGTCTGACAAGTCGCACTATACGTCAACCCAAACTGCATCTTCCTCTCCAGGACTCCGAAAAGGTACTTTTGGAACACCAATGGGCATTAAATTAAAGAAAAAAATTAAGTACTATACTTCACTTTAATATGGAAACGTAAGAATGAGTTTATTGTCTTCATCATTTTTTTCTGTTTATTCTACTAGTTTATACATAAATGGGAAGGTTTTTAGAGAAAGAGAGAATGAATAAAAAAAAATTTGAATGAAGGGCTCGATCGTTCTAATAAGAAACAAGTATCCATCCATTCGTTCCCACAAAATGGGACCGATGCTCCCATTGCGTATTGGTACTTATCGGGTATAGAATAGATCTGCTTCTCTTTGTTCTTACGAACAGAATTCTTCCGTTATTTTTAACGGAATAGAATAAATAGTAACCTTTTCTCATACAGAATCCGCTCAAAAGTACATAGTATATTCCAATGCGATAAAGTTACATAGTGTCTATTTTTCTTTGATAAAGGGGTATTTCCATGGGTTTGCCTTGGTATCGTGTTCATACTGTCGTATTGAATGATCCCGGTCGATTGCTTTCTGTCCATATAATGCATACGGCTCTAGTTTCTGGTTGGGCCGGTTCTATGGCTCTATACGAATTAGCGGTTTTTGATCCCTCTGACCCCGTTCTTGATCCAATGTGGAGACAAGGTATGTTCGTTCTACCCTTCATGACTCGTTTAGGAATAACCAATTCGTGGGGTGGTTGGAGTATTTCAGGAGGAACTGTAACGAATTCAGGTATTTGGAGTTATGAAGGCGTAGCAGGTGCACATATTGTGTTTTCTGGCTTGTGCTTTTTGGCGGCCATATGGCATTGGGTGTATTGGGACCTAGAAATATTCTGTGATGAACGTACGGGAAAACCCTCTTTGGATTTGCCCAAGATCTTTGGAATTCATTTATTTCTCTCAGGGGTGGCTTGCTTTGGCTTTGGCGCATTTCATGTAACAGGTTTATATGGTCCTGGAATATGGGTGTCCGATCCTTATGGACTAACTGGAAAAGTACAATCTGTAAGCCCAGCGTGGGGCGCGGAAGGTTTTGATCCTTTTATTCCGGGAGGAATCGCTTCTCATCATATTGCAGCAGGTACACTGGGCATATTAGCGGGCCTATTCCATCTTAGTGTCCGTCCGCCTCAACGTCTATACAAAGGATTACGTATGGGCAATATTGAAACTGTACTTTCTAGTAGTATCGCTGCTGTTTTTTTTGCAGCTTTTGTTGTTGCTGGAACTATGTGGTATGGTTCAGCAACTACCCCAATTGAGTTATTTGGTCCCACTCGTTATCAGTGGGATCAGGGATACTTCCAGCAAGAAATATATCGAAGAGTTGGTGCCGGACTAGCCGAAAATCTGAGTTTATCGGAAGCTTGGTCTAAAATTCCCGAAAAATTAGCTTTTTATGATTACATTGGTAATAATCCGGCAAAAGGGGGATTATTCAGAGCGGGTTCAATGGACAGTGGGGATGGAATAGCTGTTGGATGGTTAGGCCACCCCGTCTTTAGAGATAAAGAAGGGCGCGAGCTTTTTGTACGTCGTATGCCTACTTTTTTTGAAACATTCCCGGTAGTTTTGGTAGATGGAGATGGAATTGTGAGGGCAGATGTTCCTTTTCGAAGGGCAGAATCAAAGTATAGTGTTGAACAAGTAGGTGTAACTGTTGAGTTCTATGGTGGCGAACTCAACGGAGTCAGTTATAGTGATCCTGCTACTGTGAAAAAATATGCTAGACGTGCACAATTAGGTGAAATTTTTGAATTAGACCGGGCTACTTTGAAATCCGATGGTGTTTTTCGTAGTAGTCCAAGGGGTTGGTTCACTTTTGGGCATGCTTCGTTTGCTTTGCTCTTCTTTTTCGGACACATTTGGCATGGTGCTAGAACCTTGTTCAGAGATGTTTTTGCTGGTATTGATCCAGATTTGGATGCTCAAGTGGAATTTGGAGCATTCCAAAAACTTGGAGACCCAACTACAAGGAGACAAGCAGTTTGATACAAGATTGCTCTGGTATCTTTCGCCTCTTTTTTTATTTGAATAGGGTACTCGAGAAATATTGACTTAAATCACCTTCTTTTCTTTGATTCTTTCCCTTTTTATATGGTATGGTAAACGACCCCACTCAAACGAATAGGTGTGAAAGCTATAATTGTAAACCACGATCGAATCTATGGAAGCATTGGTTTATACCTTCCTTTTAGTCTCGACTTTAGGGATAATTTTTTTCGCTATCTTTTTTCGAGAACCACCTAAGGTTCCGACTAAAAAATGAAATGATTTTTCATTATATCAACTGAAGTAATGAGCCTCCCATATCGGGCGGCTCATTACTTCAACTAGTCTAGTCCCCGTGTTCTTCGAATGGATCTCTTAATTGTTGAGAGGGTTGCCCAAAAGCGGTATATAAGGCGTATCCCGTAAAGCTTACAAGTAAACCAGATATGAAGATGGCGACTAGGGTTGCTGTTTCCATTTTGAGATAATTTCAAGATCACAACGGATCTACGATAAGATAGTTTATTTACAACTACAATGGAATGGTATACAAAGTCAACAGATCTCAACCAATGATTAAATAGGATTTATGGCTACACAAACCGTTGAGGGTAGTTCTAGATCTAGGCCAAGACAAACTACCGTAGGGAATTTATTGAAACCATTGAATTCGGAATATGGTAAAGTAGCTCCGGGCTGGGGTACTACACCACTTATGGGAGTCGCAATGGCTCTATTTGCGATATTCCTATCTATTATTTTGGAAATTTATAATTCTTCCGTTTTACTGGATGGAATTTCAATGAGTTAGGTTCATAAGAACTATGAAGCCTTAGTTTTTCAATAAAAAAAATTACTTAAAACTCGGATTTATAGACCGTTCTGGTAGTTCGACTGTGGAATTTCTTTGTTTCGGTATTTCCGGAATATGAGTGTGTGACTTGTTATAATTGATCCTATTGATAATACAGAGAATGGTCCTGTCATCTCTATCAAGATGATTCTACCCCGTCGGATATTTATTTGAATATCTGGAACACGGAATAGATAGAATAGATCAAGAAAAGAAATATTTGAACTATGATTCATACCTACTATTTAGACCTCGCAACCGGACTCAAAAAAAAACAATTTCAGATAGGTATTTCCTATCCTAAATCAAACGATTTTTCTTTCTTTAGACTCATTATCTACTCATTGAATAAGTGATGATCAAATGGTTTTTACTCAGAAAACCTTTGAATTTACCTTGGGGCTAAATCATCGTGGTTCTAGTATGAATCTGAGGTTTTAATTGATTAATAGGGTCTCAACAAGAGAATTCCTATCAATATCAATAGTAAAACAAGAGTCGATCCGCATTACGCACAAAAAAAAAACAAATGAAATAACAAACAAAAATAGGAAAGAGAAAATTCAAGAGGCCTGTAACGATCAACATAAAGAAAGACGAATGAGCTAACTTGATTTTTTTGGCATTATCATGACAAAGAGGAAATTCCGGATTTTTTTTTTTATTTCCTATCTTCGGGATAAAGCGAATCAAACGACTAATATCAAGTGGCTAATAAGTTTTGCACTTTCTATTTCATATCCGTTTGAAATCCGTATTTGTGTGTTTCTGTTTGAGCCGTACGAGATGAAAGTCTCATATACGGTTCTCGGGGGGGGGTCCTCTTGGATTACCTATCTCAATAAAGTATATGATTGGTTCGAGGAACGTCTCGAGATTCAAGCGATTGCAGATGATATAA